TACAATTCATTGGTTTAATCCGATATAAATATCAGAAAAAGACGACTTCTTGACAAAACAAACAAAAGATATATCTATTCATGTTTGTTTTTAATGGCTTTTCACAAGAAAAAATCTATTTTTTTATCCAAAGTTTTTTATTTTTTTTTTTCTATTCTATTTAGAATTTATATTCGAATTTTTTATATTATAATAGATCGGTCATACCTATACTAATATGAATACTCCAATACTATGAATGACTCGCTATTCACTCGGTTTCTGGGTCATAATCATAAGATTATGTAGGAGAGGTGGCCGAGTGGTTCAAGGCGTAGCATTGGAACTGCTATGTAGGCTTTTGTTTACCGAGGGTTCGAATCCCTCTCTTTCCGTCCCTTTATCACCTAATTCACGAACATTACTGACCGCAATGTATCAAATAAAATAACAACAATGGATACCGTTATTCCAACAGTTAGAACTTTCTTTAATATAGATTGTATATTTCTAATTGGAATTGCTTTGCTGTGGTACATAAAATATTGGAAAGAGTAGTCAAGGCATGAAAATATCCCCTCGATCCATTTATTATACATGAATGGGAGAAAAATCCAGATCAAACTCCTTTACCTTAGGTTGATTTACTTCGCAAAAAGGGGTCAAATTTCTCCGAACCCTTGTTTTTTTGTTATTTTAGTTAGGTTCAAGTCTGACGGGAATAATATTCTACGACTAGCAACTCATTTATTTTCAAACCGACCCACTTACTATCTATTATTTGATTGACTGATCCTTTATATTGGGATGAGTGAAGAGTCAAATGTTTTGGCAATTCCTCATGGGGGGATGAATCAAGATAATTTTGAATCAGAGCTCTGGATTTTTGTTCATCCCTTGTAGTAATAATATCTCGAGGTTTGCATCTATAACTTGGTATATCGACTATACGACCATTAACTAAAATATGCCTATGGTTAACTAATTGTCGGGCTCCAGGAATGGTCGAAGCCATACCTAATCGAAAAAGGATGTTATCCAAACGCATTTCAAGTAATTGTAGTAAAACCTGACCTGTTGACCCTTTGGCTTTTCCCGCAATATGAACGTATTTAAGTAATTGTCTCTCTGTCAGACCATAATGAAACCGCAATTTTTGTTTTTCTTCTAGACGAATACGATATTGAGATCTTTTCCCGGAGCGCGGTTGGTTTCTAAGATCACTTCCGGGTGTCGGCCTTTTACTAGTTAGTCCCGGTAAAACACCCAGACGGCGTATTTTTTTGAAACGAGGCCCTCGGTAACGAGACATAAATACTCCTTATTTTATTGTATTGAAATCCAATTTTACAGAATAAACCTAAATTAAAACTGAACTAAATGATAAACCAAGCTAAATTCACTGAAGTACTGTATTACAAAAATGACAAATAAAGAAAGAATGAGATGAATTGGATCAATATCCAGACGCTTTTGTATATAATATATAGGAAGTTCGGTATACTTTTTTCTGATTTGTTCGGTAGAGATCTAATTGCTCCAATCCATTTTTTTTCATAGTTGGAAGTTCTTACTCCATAATGGATCAGTGATCCTTGGAGAAAAGGGGTAAGAAGTCTTTTCAATATTCCTTGATTTCAAGGAGACATTATGAAATGAATTAATTCATTATGTAATGTATAAAAAAAAAAGAACAAAGAGATAAAAGCCGGCTATCGGAATCGAACCGATGACCATCGCATTACAAATGCGATGCTCTAACCTCTGAGCTAAGCGGGCTCAGATAATCAGATAAACATAAAAGAAATTGTGCATAGGGCTTTAGTAAACTACTGGAATCTTAGCTATTGCATATTAATAATTCATAATTATATATATAATTATATTATAATATGGAACATAAATCTTAATTTAGAATTTATATTTTATATAATAAATAATAAAATAATATAAATAGAATAATATAACATATATATAATAACAATTATAGAACGATATCGATATATATATGGTCTATAATAAAATTATCAAATTGAAATTGAAAAAAAAAAGAATCGACCATTTGAGTATTCCAAATATCGAGGAAAAAATGAGAGTAAGGGAGAGGCGTATATATATGTGGTATATATCCATCCATATTGAATTGCGGATACATCAATGATAGAATCATTTGGACTAAATGCAAATACCGGCCCTCCGATATATGAAAGAAAATAGACAAGAAATCCAATAAAAGAGACGAGACGGAGACACTTTTTCTATATGGATAGAAATGCCTATCTCTATCTATAGAATTAAACGTAAACGGCTCCAGAATAAATGAACGGAAGAAGGGGATGGCATCCCAATGAGATCCTAGTCTCAAAACAAAAAAGGGGGGATATGGCGAAATTGGTAGACGCTACGGACTTGATTGGATTGAGCCTTGGTATGGAAACATACTAAGTGATAACTTTCAAATTCAGAGAAACCCTGGAATAAAAAATGGGCAATCCTGAGCCAAATCCTGTTTTCAGAAAACCAAAAAGGGTTCGGAAAGCAAGAATCAAAAAAGGATAGGTGCAGAGACTCAATGGAAGCTATTCTAACGAATAGAGTTGACTGCGTTGATTGAGGAATCCTTATATTTTAACTCCAGAAAGGATGAACCCATATACGTACATATACATAATAAAATATCAAAGATTAATGGCGGTTCGAATCTTTTTTTTTTTTTATGCAAAATTATTGAAGGATTCTTGTGAATTGAATCGATTCCAAGTTTAAATAAGAATCGAATATTCACTGATCAAATAAGTCACTCCATAGTCTGATAGATCTTTTAAAGAACTAACTAATTGGACGAGAATAAAGATAGAGTCCCATTATACATGTCAATATCAATACTGACAAAAATGCAATTTATAGTAAGAGGAAAATCCGTCGACTTTTTTAATCGTGAGGGTTCAAGTCCCTCTATCCCCAATAAAAAGTTCGCCCTACTCCCTCACTTTTTTTTATAGTTTTCGGCGGTTCTACATATGTTTCTCACCATTCTACTCTTTAACAAAAGGATTGTGGGAGAAAGGTTTCTCTCTTATCACAAGTCTTGTGATATATAAAATATATGTGCAAATCAACATCTATGAGAAAGGAATCCCCATTTGAATCATTCCATTCACAGTCCATATAATTATTTATTAGTTAAACTTAACTTACAAAGTATTCGAAGATCAAAGACCAAGAAATTCTAGGGGTCTGGGTAAGACTTTGTAATGCTTTTTTTAGTCTATTTAATTGACTTACATATACCCGCCCTCTAACATAGTGTGGGGATGATGCATTGGGAAGAGTCGGGATAGCTCAGAATGCTTTTTTTAGTCTATTTAATTGACTTACATATACCCGCCCTCTAACATAGTGTGGGGATGATGCATTGGGAAGAGTCGGGATAGCTCAGTTGGTAGAGCAGAGGACTGAAAATCCTCGTGTCACCAGTTCAAATCTGGTTCCTGGCATGTGGTTAATAATGGATACTTCTATAAATTAATCGATATGGATCGGGATACATATTCGTTACTAGTCTAGCTCATGATACATATTTATCATTTGTGTATCTAAAAATATATACTTTTGGGTGTCTAGAGATATGCCCCATATTTTTTTAGGTGAGTAAGGAGCATATGCATATATAGTTAAAGAAAAAAATAGATTATGGTTCCTCTTCTTTTTTGTTTGTTCATATGGTACCTCCTCTCGTTAAAAATATTAATTATATAGAATACCATAATACAAAGAATAAAATAACAAAATAATTCTATATATCATTAATGTTCAGAAAGTAATAGTAATATATAAATATCCGAAAAGTTACGTTTTTTTGGTGGTTCAAAATTGGAAAGTCTAGAGGGGTAGAACCGTGGGAATAGACAAGATTCATTTCAGACATAGTACAAAAAAGTAATCCAATACCTTTTCTTTGTATTTTATTTCATATTCTATTTCTTCACTCCCCCCTACTTGACCCTCTAGAACCCCTATAAGCGATGTGCGCGGTACAAAGTTCATGTTGCAGAACTCTTTTGGTTCATTTGATTGGCCCGGCTCATCCGAAATAAATATATTCAAAATTTGGGAATATCAACGAAGCCCTATTTTATTTATTTTTATTTCACGCATCCCTAATACGAATGAGAGTCCGATGACTCTGTTTGATCTAGAACAGAATGTAAAAAGATTCTTGGAATCATAGAAGTGAGGATTAGTTTATTCAATGAGCATCTTGGATTTCGTAGAAATTAGGGGCAATATAATCCTTACGTAAAGGCCACCCTATCCAACTTTCAGGCATCAAAATACGTTTCAGGCGTGGATGATTATCATAAGAGATTCCCAACATATCATAAGATTCCCGTTCTTGAAAATCCGCGCTTTTCCAAATCCAGAAAACAGACGGAATTCTAGGATTCCTCCTTGGGGCAAATACTTTTATGCATACCTCTTCTGGTTGATCCACACCATACTGTATTCTCGTAAGATGATACACACTAGCTAACAGTCCGCCCGGTGCTACATCATATGCACACTGGGAGCGTAGATAATTGTAACCATATACATATGAAATGACAGCAATGGAGTGCCAATCCTCGGGCTTTATTTGTAAAGTTTCTATTCCTTGGTAATCGAAGCCCAAAGATCTATGAACTAGCCTATGTTTGACTAGCCAAACAGACAAACGACCCTGCATCTTTTTGATCTCTCCCGGATTTTAATTTGTATAAATTAAGTATAAATGAAGTATTTCACATTTACGATGAAATTTATGAAAATTGACCCGCCGCTTGTTATTTTGACCAAAAAAACTCATCCCGAGCATCCTGTCTAATTCACTAATTCGTGGGAAGATACTGAATTTTTTTATTTTAAAAATGTTTCATTTTCATAAGGGATCTCTGAAGTAGATGGCGATTGATAGAGTAATCCTTGATCATAATTTCCAGTATGAGTCCTGCGTCCAACATGAAACTTGTGATTGGTAGTAA